TTTAATAAATTTTATAAGATTGAATAAAAATTCGATTAATCATTTGATATTGATATAATTGCTATGCTTAGTGTGCGACTCGTTGCGTTGGTTTATTTTTTTTAAATGATTAGAATTCAACAAAAAAATAAACCAACTCGTAGTAGTAGTATTAATTAATTAATTAATAACTATTAATTAATAACTATAGAACTAATAACCAACTCATCGCTTCGCATTATCTGGATCTAAAGAACCAGTCAAGATATAAGTAAAGATATAATATATTGGCGATATCATTATACCAACTGAAATATTGCATAAAAAAAAAAGAAAAACGAATCTGATTATGAGTTGTGAAGCAATAAGAATATATGGATAAATGAAAGGGTGAAAGAAAGAGAGAAAAAGAATATCAATGATATCGAATTCTAATATGTAAGGTCTATGAGTCATGTCATAAAAGGTAGTGTAATAAAGCATCAATATTAATTAATCCATAATTAGATAACTATATTGATCGAACAAACAAATCAAGAGCCCCGAGTCACTAAAAACTGAGAAGGTTGACTAAGAAAAAAACAAAATGGAATTAATTAGAATTATTAATTTAATTTGAATTAGAGGCTCCATTGTACAATTGAGACCTAACCATTAAGCGAGAAGCGATGGGAACGACGGAACCTGTGAATGCCTAAGATTTTATTAAAAACAAATCTTAATGATTCATTGGGTGGGATGGCGGAAGGAACCAAAAATCAATCCATTTATTCTGAGGAATCATGTTCTGAGGAGTCATGGGCTAACCGTACATCTGAAATAGATAATGAAAGAGTAAATATTCGCCCGCGAAAATTTGGATTTTATTGGATTTCTAAATAGGGGCCAATCCGAGATGGTAATAAAAGGAAAAACAAAATAAAGATTCGTTAGAACCTTATAACATAAGAAAACAACATTATCTATTTATATCTAGATAACAAGAATGGTCTATAATAGAAAAAGAATATTTGTAAATAGAAAAAGAATATTTGTAAGAAAGAATACTTGTTTAGTTTTATATCAAAACAAGATATACAAATTTCCAATAAACCAATAAATTAGATGAAATCTCAAAAAGTCCCACCACGATTCGATATATTATTCATGAAATCCATGTATATTTATATTCTATTTTAATCGTTTCATTCGCGAGGAGCCGTATGAGGTGAAAATCTCATGTACGGTTCTGTAGTAGAGATGGAATGGAGAAAAAACCATCAACTATAACCCCAAAAAAACCAGATTCCGTAAACAACATAGAGGAAGAATGAAAGGAATATCCTCTCGAGGTAATCATATTTGCTTCGGTAGATATGCTCTTCAAGCACTTGAACCCACTTGGATCACATCTAGACAAATAGAAGCAGGGCGGCGAGCAATGTCACGAAATGCCCGCCGCGGTGGAAAAATATGGGTACGCATATTTCCAGACAAGCCGGTTACAGTAAGACCTACAGAAACACGTATGGGGTCAGGAAAAGGATCTCCCGAATATTGGGTAGCTGTCGTTAAACCGGGTAGAATACTTTATGAAATGGGCGGAGTCACAGAAAATATAGCCAGAAAGGCTATTGCAATAGCAGCATCCAAAATGCCTATACGAACTCAATTCATTATTTCGGCATAATAATTAGAACCAAAGGAAAGAGGTCTTTGGGATGAAAAAAAAAAAACAATTGCAATTGTAGGTTTCTTTTTTTTTTTTTTGATACACAATATTTCTTTTTTTTTTTTACTTCGCCCTTTGCACTGAAAGAACAGAGAAAAAAATGATATGATTCAACCTCAAACCCATTTGAATGTAGCCGATAACAGCGGGGCCCGCGAATTGATGTGTATTCGAATCATAGGAACTAGTAATCGACGATATGCCTATATTGGTGACGTTATTGTTGCTGTAATCAAGGAAGCAGTACCAAATACACCGTTAGAAAGATCAGAAGTGATCAGAGCTGTAATTGTACGTACTTGTAAAGAACTCAAACGTAACAACGGTATGATAATACAATATGATGATAATGCTGCAGTTGTCATTGATCAAGAAGGAAATCCAAAAGGAACTCGAATTTTTGGTGCGATCGCTCGGGAATTGAGACAGTTAAATTTCACTAAAATAGTTTCATTAGCACCCGAAGTATTATAAGACGAGACTATGATATATTTATAGTACTATGATATATTTATAGTATTTGAATGAAATAGATTAATTAATAGATTGATTATGTCTCACGCATATACCTTTTTTTTGTAATTATTATAAAAATATTTAAAAATTCAATAATTCATAAATAAAAAATAAATAAAATAGAAATATATAAATATATTTTTTAAAATATATTTTAAATTTAAATATATAAATATATTATATAAATATATTTTTTAAAATATATTTTAAATATATTAATTATTAGAATTCTATTAATTATTAAGAAAATATATAAAATATATAATAATAATCAAAATCAAAATAATGAATTTAAATAATTAATAAAAGAGCATGTTGATTGTATCAAAAGTCAAGGGCAACAATCATTTTATCATGGGTAAGGACACCATTGCTGACATAATAACCTCTATACGAAATGCTGACATGAATAGAAAAGGGACGGTTCGAATACCATCTACTAATATAACCGAAAACATTGTTACAATACTTTTTCGAGAAGGTTTTATTGAAAACGTGAGAAAACATAGGGAAAGCAACAAATATTTTTTAGTTTTAACTCTACGGCATAGAAGAAATAGGAAAGGGTCATATAAAACGATTTTGAATTTAAAACGAATCAGTAGACCTGGTCTACGAATCTATTCTAATTATCAACGAATTCCTAGAATTTTAGGAGGGATGGGGATTGTAATTCTTTCTACTTCTCGGGGTATAATGACAGATCGAGAGGCTAGATTAGAAAGAATCGGCGGAGAAATTTTATGTTATATATGGTAATCTTTCTGATATCTGAATTCTATGAGAAACTTACATACATTTTTGTGAAAAAAGAGAGAGAAAAAGTGGGTTTCTAATATCACTCCACCATACATTAGTTAATACGGGAAAGGGGTTTTAACTGCAATAGAAATAAAATCATGAGGGTTTAATTACTAAATCACTTCCCAATGGTATGTTCCCGTTTCGTTCCTATAATGACAATAAGATTCTAGATAATGACAATATAGATTCTAGGTGGTCATGTTTCCGGAAGGATTCGACATAGTTTTATACGTATACTACCGGGAGATAAAGTACAAAATAGAAGTAAATCATTTTGATTCAAGCGGAGGGTTATAGACTCCGGAACAAAAATTGGAATGATTATACTGTTTTTCAACTTCAACATTCTTTTTTTTTTTTTTTTATGGGGATACAATTAGAAGTTAAAAATTTCAGGAAACCCTATTCTCTTCCAATAAAAAAATTCGGAATTCAGTTAAGGAATAACAAATATGAAAATAAGGGCCTCCGTTCGTAAAATTTGTGAAAAATGTCGACTGATTCGTAGACGCGGACGAATTATAGTAATTTGTTCCAATCCAAGACATAAACAAAGACAAGGATAATCTTTCAAAAAAATAAATCCAAAAAACAAAAAAAAAGGGGCTTGACCGGATGCACAAAAAAAAATAAAAAAAAAAATCAAAAAATAGAAAGGATCTGCTTTTGACATGAAATGGATATATCCATATATCTCTGACTTATATTTATGAGATAATAAAATATGGGAAAACCTATACCAAAAATTGGTTCACGTAGAAATGGACGTATTGTTTCACGTAAGAATGCGCGTAAAATACCAAAGGGAGTTATTCATGTTCAAGCTAGTTTTAACAATACCATTGTGACTATTACAGATGTACGGGGTCAGGTGATTTCTTGGTCCTCCGCCGGTACTTGTGGATTCAAGGGTACAAGAAGGGGGACGCCTTTTGCCGCTCAAACCGCAGCAGGAACTGCTATTCGGACAGTAGCGGATCAAGGTATGCAACGAGCAGAAGTCATGATAAAAGGTCCCGGTCTCGGAAGAGATGCAGCATTAAGAGCTATTCGTAGAAGTGGTATACTATTAAGTTTCATACGGGATGTAACCCCTATGCCACATAATGGATGTAGGCCCCCTAAAAAAAGACGTGTGTAAAAGGATAAATAAACATTGAAGAGATTTCAAGAGAAATAAATAATTCAAATTCAAGGATTTGATCAAAATTGATTATTATGGTTCGAGAGAAAGTAAGAGCATCCACTCGGACACTGCAGTGGAAGTGTGTTGAATCAAGAGCAGACAGTAAGCGTCTTTATTATGGACGCTTTATTCTGTCTCCACTTAGCAAAGGTCAAGCCGACACAATAGGCATTGCGATGCGAAGAGCTTTGCTCGGAGAAATAGAGGGAACATGTATCACACGTGCAAAATCTGAGAAAATACCACATGAATATTCTACCATAGCGGGTATTCAAGAATCAGTACATGAAATTTTAATGAATTTGAAAAAAATTGTATTGAGAAGTAATCTCTATGGAACTCGGGACGCGTCTATTTGGGTCAAGGGTCCTGGATATGTAACTGCTCAAGACATAATTTTACCACCTTCTGTGGAAATCGTTGATAATACACAACATATAGCTAACCTAACAGAACCTATAAATTTTTGTATTGGATTACAAATCGAGAGGAATCGCGGATATCGTATAAAAACACTAAATACCTTTCAAGACGGAAGTTATCCTATAGATGCTGTATTCATGCCTGTTCGAAATGCAAATTTTAGTATTCATTCTTATGTGAATGGGAATGAAAAACAAGAGATACTTTTTCTCGAAATATGGACAAATGGAAGTTTAACTCCTAAAGAAGCACTTTATGAAGCCTCCCGGAATTTGATTGATTTATTTATTCCCTTTTTACATGCGGACGAAAAAAACTTAAATTTAGAAAACAATCAAGACAAAGTTACTTTACCCCTTTTTACTTTTCATGATGGATTGG